TTTATTTGTCCCCATACCTATTATCAATTACTAGGAATGGGATACATTCTAGACATCATGCAAAAAACAGTATAAACAAAGCAAACAAAAGGCTTTAGAGAATTTTTTTATGATCATATATATCTTGTTTGTATGGATCAACAAAAATGAAAAACTCGATTCAACCCTTTCCTTTTTATCAACTTGATGGCATTCCTCGATCTAGAAATTCATTTCGTACAATTGAACCCTTTCAAACTGTTTCTTTTTAAGAACCAAAAAGATTTGTGCCAAAATAACGGATGCGAAGAAGAACAAAAGACCTTGGACACGTAATGGATCTTGAAGTACTATTTCAGCATCCCCCTGACCAAACCCCCCCACATTGGGATTACTTGTTAACGGCTGATCAACTTTGATGGATTCTCCTTCTGAAACAAGAAGTTCTGGCCCTGGAGGTATAATATCAACCACTTGACGCCCATCCGATGAATCCGCTATCGTTATTTCGTATCCACCTTTTTCTTTACGTACTATTTTAGTTACTATACCCGCCGATGAAGCGTTATAGACCGTATTGTTACTTTTTCTCCCATCGGGATAAATCTGTCCCCTTCCCCTGTTCCCGCCTAGATATATGGGATATTTTAAGAAATGAACGTCTTTTCTCGTAGCAGGGTCTGGAGAAAGAATAGGAAAGACGATTTCACTATATTTTTGGCCGGGAACGGGACCTATCACAAGAATATTTTTTTTAGTGGGACGATAACTCTGAAAAGACAGATTGCCTATCTTTTCTTTCATCTCGGGAGAAATACGATCGGGAGGAGCTAATTCGAATCCCTCAGGTAAAATAAGAACGGCCCCCACATTCAACCCCCCCCTTTTACCATTGGCAAGAACTTGTTTCAGTTGCATATCATAAGGGATTCTAACAACTGCTTCAAATACAGTATCAGGAAGTACAGCTTGCGGGACTTCAATATCCACGGGTTTATTAGCTAAATGGCAATTAGCACATACAATTCGTCCAGTTGCTTCGCGTGGATTTTCATAAGCCTGCTGCGCAAAAATGGGATACGCATTTGAAATAGATGTCTGAGTTATTATATATATCATAATTGATACAGAAATAGATCGAGTCATCTCTTCCTTTATCCCCAAAAGAGTATTTCTATTTTGCATGGTCCAATCATTGATCCCGTAATTTCTACAATAAATTAGGTAGGTAGCTAGTACAGTTCCCTATCCGCGAGTCTGCCATTGGAATGGAATACTTTGAAGAGGTAGAAATAGAAAGAGTAAGTAAGATTGAAATGTTTTATTTATTTACGTAATTGTATGCTGTATGCACAAAGAAACATTTTGAGCTGATTCATATCGGGAGATCAAATAAGTTATTCATTCATTGAATGATAAATAACTACAAGGGAAGGAGATAGACGATTTAAATAATGGAAGATCCAATATTTCACAATTGTATCTAGAATGACTGGAAAAGTGGAAACAAGACCGGATATAATTTGATCATTATGAGCCAATCCAAAATCGTTGTAGACTGAACCAATCATAAGTTCCCAACCATGAGGCGAGTGAAATCCAATCCATAAATCAGTAACTAAAAGAATGAAAAAGGCTTTTATTGTGTCACTTAAATTATAAAGAAATTCCTGAACCCAAGAATTAAGAATGACAAGTTCCTTATTATGGAGAATAAAGTAACCACTTAGAATAGCGAAACATATTATATTTGTCGAGAAATGCAAAATAATATGTAGATGGTATTCATTGTGTGTTTTGACCAATTGCATTGTTTCTTTATGAATTCCTATAGGAAGCTTTTGTATATGTGTCCCCGGATATTCCTTTATTATTTCGTCCAACAGTAATAGTTCTTCTAATTCTATGAATCTTTCGAGAACGTGCTTCTCTTGAATATCATTCAAAAAAGCTTCGGATTGCCGGGTATTCCACCAATTAGTGATCCAAGGTTCCAGACATTTATTAAATGATAGAGAAATCCACCAGGGCAAAAATACTATAGATGCAAGATAAGGAAGAGAAGTCAATGCTTTCTTTTTTTCACTTTTCATCTGTGAATTGTTAATGAATTTGCTTCATTCGTCGACTCTATCTGATATTTCTTTGAAGCATAAGTTCTATAACAAGGTATGGAACCTATAGATCTATTCCCCATTTTTGTGTAATTATTTAGTCTTTGCTTGGAATTTAGAAGAAATAGAATAGGGATTCGCTTCGGATGAAAAAATAATAATAAGCAAATACTGTTCTCAGATGTACCAATTAAATTCGAACCAATTGCATCGTTCGAAAAAACCACTTCAAATTCGAAATATTATTAGGATTTTAAGACAAAAGAATCCAGAACAATTATTTGAAATGTTTCACTGTCTAACCACATCTCACCGCGGTCAGTAAAGAAGAATATTTATAAAGAATATTGATAATGAAATCCGAAATAGACATCAAAATGAGAAAGAAATTGGATGCTTATGAGAGATCCAATCCTTTTTTTCTCAAGGAGCAAAAGTAGAAAAGGAACGATTGATTGACAAAAGGGATCAAATTTACTAGTTATGATCCATCTAATAAGCATTCTAAAGAAAGGAATGTTATCGAGTTCCTTCGCTTATGCTGAGAAAAATTCATTCAAAATACTTCAATTGGTACACGCAAGAAATAGGCCAATTCCGCTGCTTTTTGTTCAATTTCTCCTGGAGTCAAATTTTCATCAGTACGAGTTAAGGGAATGGCTCCCTGTCCTCTGATTTCCATATAAAGAACACGACGAGAATAAAGACCCTCTTTAACCTCCATTCTGATTGACTGGATATCCCTCATAAGAAAGCGAAGGAAGATGCGACGGTTTTTTCCAGGGAATCCCCAACGAAAAATACATACTATTCCTTCTTTTCTATCGAAAAGATCATAACCACTACCTATATTCCACGAAATTGTGCACCACAAATAGGAGCTAATAAATAAACCCGCAATCCCATAGAAAGACATTACAATTCCTTGTGGAAAAAAAAGGATTTGCTGATTGGGGAATACGGATATCAGATTCCTACCAAGATAACTAGAAGTTCCAACCACTAAAAATCCTAGCGAACCCAAAAAAAGGATACAGGCCCAGCAAAAATTACTTGTTTTTCTAGATCCCCTTATAAGTTCTATCCATATATGTTCTGATCGCCAGTTCATATTATACTATACCAGATCCAGTTGTATTAGATTGGAATTCAGAGAATAATCCAAATAAATTTCATTTTTCCCACTCTCATTAACTAGTACTACTTTGTTGTGAACCATTAGGAATAATTGATTAGATACATTTACATTCTATTTTTCATATTGAATGAATTCCCCTTTGACTAGTAAATGGATACTCATATTATGATCCAGTGTTGAAATGAATTAATGAGATTTGGTCCCCCTCATATCTAGACAATCCTATTTTTTTGAACATAAAGAGATAAAGAAGCCATTGCAATTGCCGGAAATACTAGGCCCACTAAAGGCACAAAAATAGAGGGTAAGTTAAGATCTGTCATAGAGTAGATGCCTCAATTTAATATTTGTAGCTCTTATAAGGAAAGATGTCTTATAATAAGTATACCTATTATAAATAATATTTAAGTAGTTAATAAGTGCAAGGAATGTAGAATTAAGAATGTAGAATTAAGTGTACCCACTTATCTTTACATTAAGATTTTATTTTCCCTAATTCCTATAAAAATGAACTCCGTTTATACCATTCATCAAAAATTCCTAATTACTAATCATGAATGGAGGTAGGATAAAAGGGGGATCCTGGAAAAAAAAGAAAAAGTAATTATCCGAGACTTCCGGCTTTTACTACAAGCAGAACTTATGTCACCGAAGAAAACATCATTCCTTTTCATTTCTTAAATTTGGATTCAAAGGAAAAAAACCATGAAGCTGGAATAACTCACTCAGAACACCCTTTAAAGGATTACGTGGTACGATTGAATCGAATAAACCCTTATCGAATAAATGCTCAGCTACTTGTGAACCGTCAGGTACTGTCTTATTCAACGTTTGTTCAATTACTCTTTTACCCGCAAATGCAATGTAGGCATTAGGTTCAGCAATAATGACATCTCCCAACATACCAAAACTGGCTGTAACCCCACCAGTTGTGGGAGAAGTAAGGATTGATACATAAAATAACTTTTTATTTAATTGATAATTATATGAAACAGAAGATATTTTAGCCATTTGCATCAAACTCAAACTTCCTTCTTGCATACGTGCTCCACCAGAGGCACACACAATAATAAGGGGTAGAGATTGATTAGTAGCATACTCGATCAAACGGGTTATTTTCTCGCCTACTACGGATCCCATACTACCCCCCATGAACTGAAAGTCCATAACCCCAAGTGTTAGGGGAATACCATTTAATTGACCTATGCCCGTTTGAACAGCTTCAGTTAGACCCGTCTTTCTTTGATAAGAATTGATACGATCCTTATAAGGTTCCTCCTCCGAATGAAATTCAATAGGGTCCGTAGAAACCATATCCTCATTCATGGGATCCCAAGTGCCCGGATCGATCAAAAGTTCGATTCTATCTGAACTACTCATTTTCAAATGATATCCACACTCTTCACAAATATTCATTTTTGACCGAAAAAACTTTTTATAATTTAATCCATAACAATTTTCGCATTGAACCCATAAATGTCCGTATTTTTGACTTATATTAAGATCATCGGTATCAAAATCATCAGCATCAAGATCATCAGCATCAAGATCATCAGCATCAAGATCATCGGTATCAAGATCATCAGCATCAAGATCATCAGCATCAAGATCATCAGCATCAAGATCATCGGTATCAAAATCATCAGCATCAAGATCATCAGCATCAAAATCATCAGCATCAGGATCAAGATCATCAGCATGAGGATCATTGCCATTACCACCAGTTCTTATACTAGAACTTCTACTTTCATTACAAATAAAATTATAGATATAATTGTCATTGTAATTCTCAGTACCTCCTGAAATGGAACTATCAATACTAATTTCAAAATGAAAATAACAATCAATGCAACTATTAATGTGATTATTCCAACTAGATTGAGTATCATACATAGAATAGTAGGGGTTCTTACTTTTAGATCTACTATTTAGACAATTAGAATTCAAATTCGAATTCAGGTAATTAGAAAAAGAGCCCTCTAGTTCATTCCGAAAAGAAGTATCGTTGTCAATCTCCAAAATGCTATTTTCAATATCCAAATACATGGAATAACTATTGCCATTATTATCTCTAACTAAAAAAGTGTCATCAGAGATCAAACTCCAAATACTCCTAATATCAAATAAACGCTCAACATTACTGGAATTACTGGAATTGCAACTCCCACTATCAGGCCAACTAGAAATGCTTTTATTCATATCATTTATAATGGGGTCCTCACTCTCACTAGTATGTTCAATGGGATCAAGACTATACATTAATTTATTTATATATCTATTTATATTTAGCTCACATCTGTGTTTTAACTCCTTGTTATAGGAGTTATAGGACATTAAATTGAACCACCATTTTTTCATAAATTTACCCCGTGTCTTATTTGAAAATACAATGGATGAATAGTTATTGATATTGGATGACTAATTATTTTACTATTTGATTTCCTATCCTAATTAAACATAGTGATCTAATTATTAGGATCGTTAACTAATAACGAATGTATATTGAAATAAATGATTCGGAATACAGGATACTGCTTCCACGTTTTCATTTTAATATATATATTTTATTTGATTGTTTGGTTGATGGAATTTTTTCCTCAATATATTTCTTATAAATATAAGAATATGAAAGGATTTTTCTTGTATCGTGTACAAATTGTCATTAAAAGGAAAAACATTTCTTTCTTCCGCTAATCGAATAATTTTTATTTATTGATTGCAACAGGCAACGAGAAAGACAATATACAGGATGGGTTGGTGGCACCATCTATGGTCTGAAACGAATCCATCAATTGCAAAGACCGACAAAGACCTATAGGATTAATTATGGATCCAAGAATAAACAATAGAAGTATTGAGTTCTTTAGTCTTAAATCTTATCTTGTATGAGTTAGGTTATAGGTAAAGTCTATACATTCTGTAGGTATTTATTGGTATATCGATATCAATAAGAGGATATATGCAAATCGAAAGATGAATATTGGTTCATTCTTTATTTGGATTTGGTTTGGCTCAATCCTTTACTAAAAAAAAGGATTGAGCCGAATTAATTTAATTACACTTAGGAGAACAAACAGGAATCACTGGAGAACAAAGAAGAATTACTGCGGAACAAACAGGAATCACTGAAGAACAAAGAGGAATTACTGAATTATGCACACTTAGTTATCCAGCGTATCCACCGGTTTGAATTCGAATTTGATTTCTTTCCACACTTCACAAGCAGCGGCAAGCTCAGGGCTCCATTTGCAAGCTTGACGGATAATTTCATTACCTTCACTAGCTAGATCACGCCCTTCATTACGAGCTTGTACACACGCTTCTAAAGCTACCCTATTAGCTACTGCCCCTGGTGCATTTCCCCAAGGGTGTCCCAAAGTTCCTCCGCCGAACTGTAGTACAGAATCATCCCCAAAGATCTCGGTCAAGGCAGGCATATGCCAAACATGAATACCTCCTGAAGCTACCGGTATAACACCTGGCATAGAGACCCAATCTTGAGTGAAGAAAATACCGCGGCTTCGGTCTTTTTCAATATAATCGTCGCGTAGTAAATCAACAAAACCTAAAGTCATCTCACGTTCACCCTCAAGTTTACCTACTACTGTACCAGCGTGAATGTGATCTCCACCGGACATACGTAAGGCTTTCGCTAGTACACGAAAATGCATACCATGATTCTTCTGTCTATCAATAACTGCATGCATTGCACGGTGAATGTGAAGAAGTAAGCCGTTGTCTCGGCAATAATGAGCCAAGCTAGTATTTGCAGTGAATCCTCCTGTTAAGTAGTCATGCATTACGATAGGAGCTCCCAATTCTCTGGCAAATACGGCCCTTTTGATCATTTCTTCACACGTACCCGCAGTAGCATTCAAGTAATGTCCTTTGATTTCACCTGTTTCGGCTTGGGCTTTATAAATAGCTTCGGCACAAAATAGGAAACGGTCTCTCCAACGCATAAATGGCTGTGAGTTCACGTTTTCATCATCTTTGGTAAAATCAAGTCCACCACGTAGACATTCATAAACTGCTCTACCGTAGTTTTTCGCGGATAATCCCAATTTTGGTTTAATAGTACATCCCAATAGAGGACGACCATATTTGTTCAATTTATCTCTCTCAACTTGGATTCCATGAGGTGGACCTTGGAAAGTTTTGGAATAAGCAGGAGGAATTCGCAAATCCTCCAAGCGTAGAGCTCGTAGAGCTTTGAATCCAAATACATTACCCACAATGGAAGTAAACATGTTGGTAACGGAACCTTCTTCAAAAAGGTCCAAAGGATAAGCTACATAAGCAATATATTGATCTTCCTCCCCAGCAACAGGCTCGATGTGGTAGCATCGTCCTTTGTAACGATCAAGGCTAGTAAGTCCATCAGTCCACACAGTTGTCCATGTACCAGTGGAGGATTCGGCAGCTACTGCAGCCCCTGCTTCTTCAGGTGGAACTCCAGGTTGCGGAGTTACTCGGAATGCTGCTAAGATATCCGTATCTTTGGTTTCATATTCAGGAGTATAATAAGTCAATTTGTAATCTTTAACACCAGCTTTGAATCCAACACCTGCTTTAGTCTCTGTTTGTGGTGACATAAGTCCCTCCCTACAACTCATGAATTAAGAATTCTCACAATGACAAGGTCTACTCGACATAGAGACATAGAATAGGCATGAATGAAACCTTTGAAAAAAGAATCTTTCAAAAAAATTTTCAACTACTAATATTATTAGTATCAACTAATTTAATTAATAAGACCATGTATTTGATTCACCAAATACATCATTATTGTATATTCTTTGATATGTATGGCGCAACCCAATACCGGATTTCGAATTTATTAAAGTCTTCCTTTTATTTGAATTTCAATATCTAATATACTAAGAAAAATTCCCTAATATATGTTGTATATGTAAATCCTAAATGTGAAAATAAGCATAATTCGTCCATGAAAAAAGGTATAAAACTAGAATGAACGAAAATCCATATGCAACAACAACGGCCAATGAGATCGAAATAATGAATGGATCTTAAATCGAGTTTAAGTTCGAATTCCATAAATAATATAATCCTAATATGGATGAAATTATATATAATGATAGATAAATGAAACATACTTCTTCCTTCATTATTCTTATTCATCTACTTGATATTTTGAAAAAAGGTTGGTTGAACTTGAAAATAGACTCATTGAATGAGTAAACAATGGAATTGGATTCAATTGGGCAATACTAACTTGTTAATTTCCTTATTGATTCCATTCCTTCCTTATTTAATTAATGGATCAACTTGTTACCGGACATTTTCGATTCGGAAATATTCCCACTAAATTTCGACATATTTCACTTTATCATAATTATGAAAACAAATCCTACTACTTCTGGTCCTGCGGTTTCCACATTTGAAGAAAAAAACCTAGGGCGGATCGCTCAAATTATTGGCCCAGTACTGGATGTTGCTTTTCCTCTGGGGAAGATGCCTAATATTTATAACGCTTTGGTAGTTAAGGGTCGAGATACTCTCGATCAGCAAATGAATGTAACTTGTGAGGTACAGCAATTATTAGGAAATAATCGAGTTAGAGCCGTAGCTATGAGTGCTACAGATGGTCTGAGGAGAGGAATGGAAGTGATTGACACAGGAGCTCCTCTAAGTGTTCCAGTTGGTAGGGCTACTCTTGGACGAATTTTCAACGTTCTTGGAGAACCCATTGATAATTTGGGTCCTGTAGATACTCGTACAACATCTCCTATTCATAGATCTGCTCCCGCTTTTATAGAGTTAGATACGAAATTATCAATCTTTGAAACAGGGATTAAAGTGGTGGATCTTTTAGCTCCTTATCGTCGTGGAGGAAAAATTGGACTGTTTGGAGGAGCTGGAGTGGGTAAAACAGTACTCATCATGGAATTGATCAATAACATTGCTAAAGCTCATGGGGGCGTATCGGTATTTGGTGGAGTAGGCGAACGTACTCGTGAAGGAAATGATCTTTACAAGGAAATGAAAGAATCCGGAGTGATTAATGAAGAAAATATTGGGGAATCTAAAGTGGCTCTAGTCTATGGTCAGATGAATGAGCCGCCAGGAGCTCGTATGAGAGTTGCTTTGACTGCCCTAACCATGGCGGAATATTTCCGGGATGTTAATGAGCAAGACGTACTTCTATTTATTGACAATATCTTTCGATTCGTTCAAGCGGGATCTGAGGTATCCGCCTTATTAGGGAGAATGCCTTCTGCGGTAGGTTATCAGCCTACCCTTAGTACAGAAATGGGATCTTTGCAAGAAAGAATTACGTCTACCGAAGAAGGATCTATAACCTCCATTCAAGCTGTTTATGTACCCGCAGACGATTTAACCGACCCTGCTCCTGCCACGACATTTGCACATTTAGATGCTACTACCGTACTATCAAGAGGATTAGCTGCCAAAGGAATTTATCCAGCAGTGGACCCTTTAGAGTCAACATCAACTATGCTTCAACCTGGGATCGTTGGCGAGGAACATTATGAAACTGCGCAAAGAGTTAAGCAAACTTCACAGCGTTACAAAGAACTTCAGGACATTATAGCTATCCTTGGGTTGGACGAATTATCCGAAGAGGATCGTTTAACAGTGGCAAGAGCACGAAAAATGGAACGTTTCTTATCACAACCCTTCTTCGTAGCAGAAGTATTTACGGGTTCTCCGGGGAAATATGTTGGTCTGGCAGAAACAATTAGGGGCTTTCAATTGATCCTTTCCGGAGAATTAGACAGTCTTCCTG